CTCTTATTTATTAGCTGTGTCTACTCTTTAGGCAGAATGCCGTTACCCATTTTTAGTAAGAAACTGCCAGAAACCTCAAAAACGACAGAAAGGGGGGAAAGTGAGAAAGAAAGAGATGTAGAAATAGAAACAACTTTCGAAACGAAGGGGACTAAACAGGAACAAGAGGGATTCACCGAAGAAGATTCTTCTCCTTCCCTTTTTTCGGAAGAAAGGGAGGATCCGGACAAAATCGATGAAACGGAAAGGATCCGAGTGAATGGAAAGGACAAAACAAAGGATGAATTCCACTTTCACTTAAAAGAAGAAGATAAAGACCTCTTCTGGTTTGAAAAACCCCCTGTAAGTCTTCTTTTCGACTATAAACGATGGAATCGTCCATTGCGATATATAAAAAATTATCGATTCGAACATGCTGTAAGAAATGAAATGTCACAATATTTTTTTTATACATGTCAAAGTGATGGAAAACGAAGAATTTCTTTTACATATCCATCCAGTTTATCAGCTTTTTTTGAAATGCTACGACAAAAAATTTATTTTTATTTTTTTACAACAAAAAAATTCGTCTGTGATGAACTGGATAAATTCTTCTATGATGAACTGCATAATTATTATTGTTGGATTTATACCAACGAAAAAAAATGGCGGAACCTAAGGAACGAGTTTAGAGATAGAATTGAAACCCTAGACAGAGGATCTCCTTATCTGGATGTACTCGAAAAAAAGACTCGATTATGCAATACTAAAACGAAAGAAGAATACTTGCAAATGAAAGAAGAATACTTGCAAACGAAAGAAGAATACTTGCAAACGAAAGAAGAATACTTGCCTAAAATATATGATCCTCTATTAAACGGATCCTATCGTGGAATAATGCAAAATTTTTTTTTACCTTCAATCCTAAATGAAACTGCAGTCAAAAATTCGATAGAGACAAATTTTATAAATAAACTCAATAAAGTTCATAGTATCCTTCTTTTTAAGGGTAAAGAACTTAATGTTCATAATTTTGAAGAATTGTACCAGAAATTGGAAGGGAAAATAGCGACATTGGAAGAGAAATTGGGACAGAAAATATATACATTGGATAAAAAATCATTAGCAAGAGAATTGAGTCTTTTAATCGATGAATTTGCTGAAGAATCAACATCAAATTTGAAAGGAATTTCTTTATTTCCGGAACAAATACGAATTGATTCAGAAGATCCAGAAAAAGTTTTAAAATTTTTAATCGAAAGAGTCATAATGGATCCCATCATTCAAACAATATGCGATACAGCCATAATTCCTCCCATGGAAAAAACAACTCGAAAAAAATCGATTGGAATAAATAAAAAAGTCCCCCGATGGTCATACAAATTATTCAGCGAGGTAGAACAACTCGGAAAAACTGCAACAACGGAAGAGGGGGAAGAATGGATAATAGATCATCAAATTCGCTCGAGGAAAGCGAAACGTATAGTTCTTTTTATGCAGGGTCCAGACCCTAGTACCAAAACTATGACGAAGCCTGATGAAAAAGAACAAGTGAATATGATAGATTATCCCTATGAAGCGGATTTTCGTCGAGACATAATCACAGGCTCTATGCGTGTTCAAAGACGTAAAACCCTTACGGGGAAAATGTTTCCCTTATATCCGTATTCCCCACTTTTTTTCGACAGAGTAGGATTTTCTTGGGATGTTCTTTTCGAACCATTCATATTATCAGTAATTGAGATTTCCGACCTAATACAAGACATTTTTCGAAAGGGTATAAAAGGAAGCGTAGCAAAAAGAATAAAGAGGTTGAAAAAACAAAAAAAAATGTACATGGAGGAAAACAAAAGCTACGAAGAAATTCAAAAAGAAGTCAATGAAATGGAAAAGGGGCGGGACGGGCAGACGGAAATGGAACGAATAGAAAGGACACGAGAAAGAATATCAGAACTCTATGATATCCTTATTTATGCTCATGGAATAAGAGCTTTTATTTTACTAATTCAGTCGAGGCTTAGACAATCTATTGTATTACCTTCATTGATACTAGCTAAAAATATTGTCCGTTTCTTATTACGCCAAGAGTCCGAGTGGGAGCAGGATATAAGGGAGATGAATAAAGAAGTGTATGTTATATGCACCTATAATGGTATGCCATTACAAAAACCAGGAAGAAACGGAATTTTTCCTAAAAACTGGGCCACAGAGGGTATACAACTAATGATACGATTTCCTTTCCGTCTGAAACCTTGGCACCGATCTAAGATACGACCTTCTCGTAGGGATCCAAAGCCAAAGCAGGAAAGTCCTGCTGCTTTTTTAACGATTTGGGGACTAGAAACTGACCGTCCTTTTGGTTCTCCTCTCGTAGGACTTGGTATTTTGTTTTGTTATTATTTTGGACCCCCTTTGAAAAAACTCCAAAAAACAACTATAAAATGGCGTTTTCGAGTTCTAAAAAGTTTCAAAGAAAGAACAAAATTTTTGTTTCTAAAGGTCCAAAAAGAACCAAAAAAATTGAGAGAGGATTCGAGTGAAATAAAAAAAGATTCTATAATCAATAATCAGATTATTCATGAATCAGCCATTCAAACCCGACCTATGGATTGGACAAATTATTCACTGACAGAAATCAAAATGAAAGATCTGACTGATAGAACAAGCACAATCAGAAATCAAATCGAAAGAATTACAAAAGACAAGAAAAATGGATTTCGAACTCTAACGATAAATATTAGTCCTAACAAAACAAGTTATGGTGCTCAAAAATTAGCACCACTAAAAAATATTTTTCAGATATTAAAAAGAAGAAATGATCGATTAATCCGTAAATCACATTTTTTTTTAAAATGGATCGTGGAAAGGATATACACGGATATCCTTCTAGAGAGCTTTCCATATATCATTAATCGTCTTATTAATAGTCTTTATAGGCCCATGATCATTATAAAACTTTTTCGTAAATTCAAAAAAAAAAAAAATTTTGATACAAAAGATAAAAAGATAATTGAGCGTATTTCAACTATACAAAAAAAACTTTCACCTTCTCGTATTCGTCATAAGATTCAGACGAAGTCGGAGGTTTCTTTTAAATTATCCCTAGTGTCACAGGCCTATGTATTTTACAAATTATCACAAACCCAGGTTATTAACTTGTATAAGTTAAGATCTGTCCTTCAATATGACGGAGCATCTTTATTTCTTAAGAATGAAATAAAAGATTATTTTCGAAGACAAGGAATAATTTCTTCCGAATTAAAGCATAAGAAACTTCAGAATTCTGGAATGAATCAATGGAAAAATTGGTTAAAGAGTCATTATCCGTACGATTTATCTGAGCGAAAATGGTCTAAATTAGTACCGCAAAAATGGCGAAATAGAGTCAATCAACATTGTAGGGTTGAAAATCCAAATTTAATCAAACGGGATTCATCTGAAAGAGAGGAAAAGGTTTCGTTATTGCTAAATAAAAACGATCATTTTCAAAAAATGTATAGATATGATCTTTTAGCATATCAATCGATTTATTATGAAGATAAGAAGGACTCATATAATTACAACATACATAAACCGAAATTTGTTGATATGGGGGGGAGTATCCCTATTACTAATTTTATAAGAAAAGATTTTTTTATGTATATAAAAAATCCAGATAGAAAATATTTTGATACGAAAGGTCTTTCTTATCTCAAAATTAATAAAGATAAAGAAATCAACCCATCCAATCAAAAAAAGAAAAGAAACCCTTTTGATTGGATGGGAATGAATGAAGAAAGACTAAATCGTCCTGTATCGAAGCCGATACCTTGGTTATTCCCACAATTTGAGTTATTTTTAAATGTATATAAAATGAAACCCGGGTTTATACCAATTCATTCACTTATTTTTCATTTTAATGAAGATGTTAGTCAAAATCAAAATATCACTCAAAATAAAAAAGGGGATCTTATACTATCAAATGAAAAAAAATCTTTTGAATTAGAGAATCAAGAAGAAAAAAAAACCATAGGTCAAAAAGAAAAAAAAACCATAGGTCAAAGAGATCTTGCATCAGATGCCCAAAACCGAGGGAACCCCCAATCTGTTCTCTCAAACCGACAAAAATTTATGGAAGAACTTTATACGAAATCAGATATGAAAATGGGTAGAACGAAAAATCAACCCAAAAGTATTTGGACTTGGGAAATAGACTTAGATGCGTTCATGAAAGGATCTTTTGCTTTGCAATTGAAATGGCTGCTGAGTCCTTTGACTATGGAATTATTCGATTATGCGCTGGCCGTACTTGAATGGGAAAAGGAAAGCAGAATGACAACAAAGTTTGGTTTCGGCTTGATTAAGAAGGAGGAGTTAACTCTGGATCCAATGCTAATCCGGGATTTGAATCTTTCAAAAATCCTAAAAGAGGGAATATTTATTATCGAACCAGTTCGTATACCTGTAAAACATAATGTAGAATTTATTATGTATCAAACCATAAGGATTTCTTTGGTTCATGAGATTAAACAAAAAAATAATCAAAAAAGATATAGAGAAAATATGGATAAGAATCATTTTGAGGAATCTATTGCAAGACATCAAATGCTGACGAAAAATAGAAACAAAAATCATTATGATTTGCTTGTTCCTGAAAATATTTTATCGTCTAGACGGCGTAGAGAATTGAGAATTCTAAGTTGTTTCAATTCAAGGAATACTAATTGTGTGGATAAAAATGCAGTATTTTGCAATGGGAACAAGGTAAAAACCTGTGGTCAATTTTTGGATGAAAGCAAAGATCTTGATAGAGATAAAATGAAATTAATTCAATTTAAATTCTTTCTTTGGCCCAATTATCGATTAGAAGATTTAGCTTGTATGAATCGCTATTGGTTTGATACTAATAATGGTAGTCGTTTCAGTATATTAAGGATACATATGTATCCACGATTGAAAATTGATTGATGATACAATTGTCTTATATATCCCCTACCATATATATATATATGGTGGATAAAAAGCAGCGCACATGCCTTGTC